TGAGCGGAGCATATAGGAGAACAATATACAACTCACCATCAATCCTAAAAAATTTCATAGAGAAATTTGGGAAAAATCGGATTCATGGTCTCCTTCTTCCGGATACTGATTACCACGAATTTGAACAGAAAATAAATGGATTTGAACCATTATCAACAGAAATTGTAACGGATGCTAATGGAAAATCAGAAGAAATGAGTAAAAAAGTCCCTCGATGGTCATACAAATTAATCACCGAGGTAGAACAAGAATCAGACGACTATCTGGAAGAGGCACCAGACGATCATGAAATTCGTACAAGAAAAGCCAAACGTGTAGTCATTTTTACTGCTAACGAGCAGGATCTTGATCCTACTATTGTGAATCCTAATGAGGCCAGTGAACCAGAGGAAGTGGCTTTGATGCGTTATTCACAACAATCAGACTTTCGGCGAAGTATAATCAAAGGTTCTATGCGGGTTCAACGGCGTAAAATGGGTATTTGGCTATTCTATCAACCACATGCACATTCCCCTCTTTTTTTGGACAAAATCCGAAAATTCCCTTTTTTTGATTTTGATGATATCTCCGGGGTGATTAACCGAATTTTTAGAAATTGGGTGCGGAAAGGGGAAGCATTCAAAATTGTCGAGGATACAGACCTGCAAACAAAAATAGAAGAAAAAGAAGAGGCTAAGATAAGAAGGAAGGAAGCGCGAATAGAGATAGCAGAGGCCTGGGATAACCTTCCATGTGGGCAACCAATAAGATGTTTGCTGTTATTAATTCACTCTTTTTCTAGAAAATATATTCTATTCCCTTCATTCATAATTGCGAAAAATCTTGGACGTATGTTGCTATTGCAACGTCCTGAATGGTCTGAGGATTTCCAGGAATTGAAACAAGAGATACATATTAAATGTACTTATAACGGTGTTCCATTATCCGAAACAGAATTTCCGAAAGATTGGTTCGTGGACGGTATTCAGATAAAAATCTTATTTCCTTTCCGTTTGAAACCTTGGCACAAATCGAACCTAGGATCCTCTGAGAAAGATCTAATGCAAAACAAAGAGGATTTTAGTTTTTTAACAGTTTGGGGAAGGGAAGCTCGACGTCCTTTTGGTTCGCCCCGAAAACAACCTTCCTTTTTTAAACCCGTTTTAAAGGAACTCGAAAAAAAAATTCGAAAATTACAGAAGCACTATTTTCAAGCTCGAATAGTTTTCAAAGGAAAAACAAAATTATTTCAACAAGTTTCAAAAGAAACAAACAATTGGGTTATCAAAAGTCTTATTTTTATAACAAGAATAATAAAAGAACTTTCAAAAGTAAATCCAATTCGATTATTGCGGTTAAAAGAAGTAGAAGTATATGAATCGAGTGAAATTAAAGAAGAAAAAGATTCCATAATCAGCAATCAGATAATTCACGAATCATTTAATCAAATTACATCTCCGAGTTGGAAAAATTCTTCAGTGACAGAAAAAAAAATGAAGGATCTCACTGATAGAACAAGTACAATTCGAAATCAAGTAGAAAGAATCACAAAAGAGAAAAAAAAAGTAACTCCAAGAATCAATAATCTTAGTCCTAACAAAACAAGTTATAATGCTAAAAGATTCGAAAAACGGCAAATATTAAAAAGAAGAACTGCTGGATTAATCGCTAAATTACCCCTGTTTTTCAAATCTTTCATTCAAAGAATATACACAGATATCTTTTTATCTATCATGAATATTCCCAGAATGAATACAGAACTTTCTCTTGAATCAACAAAAAAAAAATGCATTTCTAATAATGAAGAAGAAAAAATGAATAATGAAGAAGAAAAAATGAATAATGAAGAAGAAAAAATGAATAAAAAAAAGAAAAATCCAATTATTTCTACTATCAAAAAGGCACTTGATTCTATTAGAAATAGTAATATAATTTCACATCTTTTTTATGAATTATCCTGCGTGTCACAAGCATATGTATTTTACAAATTATCACATCAACTTAGTAACTCGTATAAATCTGTTCTTCAACATCAAGGAAGCCCTTTTTTTCTTAAGCCCGAAATAAAGGCTCCTTTTGAAACACAAGGAATGGGTCATTCGAGTTATGAAATGAATCACTGGAAAACCTGCTTAAGAGGGTTAAGAGGACATTATCAATACGATTTATCTCAGATCAGATGGTCTAGATTAATACCAGAAAAATGGCGAAATACAGTTCATCAGCGTCGTATAGCTAAAAATGAAAATTTTAGCAAATGTCAAGACCAATTAATTCATTTCAAAAAACAAAAACAATTTGAAGTAGATTCATTATCTAATCAAAAAGAAAATTTTCAAAAATCCTATAGATATGATCTTTTATCATATCAATTTCTTAATTATGAAAATAAAAGGGAATGCTGTTTTTATAGATCTCCGTTTCAAGGAAATACGAACCAAGAGATTTCTTATAAAACGGCTAAAGAAACCCTTTTTGATATGCTGGTGAACGTCCCTATGAAGAATTATCTAGGAAAGGTCCATATTCCGGAAAAAATGGTCGATACAAGATATTTGGATTGGAGAATTCTCCATTTTGATCTTAGAAAAAAAGTCGATATTGAGGCCTGGAGCACGATCGATACCAATAGGAATCAAAGGAAAAAAGTTCTTATTAATAATAATTATGAAATAATTCAGAAAAATGATCTTTTTGATCTTAGGATTCCAGCTAAGATTCCAGAAATCAATCCACCAAATTCAAACGGATTTTTTGATTGGATGGGAATGAATGAAAAAATGCTAAAGCATCCCATATCGAATCAGGAACTTTGGTTCTTCCCAGAATTTGTGTTACTTTCTAATGCATATAAAACGAAACCTTGGTTTATAGCAAGAAACTTCCTTCTTTTAAATTTGAATAATAGTAGTAGTACTGAAAAAGAAAAGATCAATGAAGGAAGTTTTTGGATAGAAAAGTATCGAAATCAAGAAGAAAAAGAATCCACAAGCCGAGGAGATCTTGAATCCGTTCTCCCACAACAAAAAGAGATTGAAGAAAATTATGCAAGATCAGACATGAAAAAAGGGAAAAAGAAAAAAAAAAAAACCATCGTAGAAACAGAACTAGATTTATTCCTGAAACGTTATTTTCTTTTTCAATTGAAATTCGGCGAGACTTTGACTCAAAGAATGATCAATAATATCAGGATGTATTGTCTCCTGCTTAGACTGATAGATCCAAGAAAAATTATTCTAGCCTCGATTCAAAAGAGAGAAATGAGTTTGGATATCATGCTGATTGAGAATTTTACAAAATTCATGGAAAGAGCAACATTTACTGTAGAACCCATTCGTCTGTCTGGAACAAAAGATGGACAATTTATTATGTATCAAACCATAGGTACTTCGTTGGTTCATAAGAGTAAGGACCAAACGAAATACCAAGAGAAAAGATATCTTTCTAAGAAACTTTTTGATAAAGCTATTTTATCACATGACAGAATAAGTAGAAATAGAGACAAAAATCATTTTCATTTTGAAGAAGCTCTTTTAGGACATGACAGAAGAAGTAGAAATAGAAAGAAAAATCATTTAGGTTTACTTGTTCCTGAAAATATTTTCTCGTTTAGACGTCGTAGAGAATTCAGAATTCAAATTTCTTTGAATTCAAAGAATAGAAATGATGTAGATAGAAATCCAGTATTTTGGAACCGAAAGAACGTAAAAAACAGCAGACAAGTTTCACATGACAATAACCATCTTGCTAGAGAGAAAAAGAAATTCCAATTAAAGAAATTAAAGCACTTTCTTTGGCCTAATTATCGATTAGAAGATTTAGCTTGTATGAATCGTTATTGGTTTGATACCAATAATGGCAGTCGTTTCAGTATGTTAAGAATACATCTTTATCCACGATTGAAAATTCGGGGATAATACACTTTTTCTATCTATCCTATACCCTATATATAATATAGGGTATCTGAAATAGGATAGATAGAAAATATAGGGTATCTGAAAGCACACAAATACACAGATCACATGTCTTGTCTCACATTTCATTCTAGTATCCAATACGAAATTGGATAATGTCTCAATTAGATCTCGAAATGAATCAACAGAACCTTCTTCATTTTAGGTCTAAATTCTTCGATGCGAAAATGTACCAATCCTTTTCTATTCCTATCTAAAATTGGAAAGTGGATTGATTGATTTGAATTCAGAAAATTAGCAGTTCATAAAGAAATTCGGATTAGATTATTGTATATACCACATTCAAATTAATGGCATTATTATTACTGATCGGTAAAATCCATATCTGTAAAAAGGGAAAGGAGAATTTTTTTTATGGTCAAAAATTCATTCATTTCGGTTATTTCTCAAAAAGAAAACGAAGAAAACAGAGGGTCTGTTGAATTTCAAGTATTCAGTTTCACCACTAAGATAAAGAGACTTACTTCACATTTGGAATTGCACAAAAAAGACTTTTCATCTCAGAGAGGTTTGCGAAAAATTTTGGGAAAACGTCAACGACTGCTGGCCTATTTGTCAAAAAAAAATAGAGGACGCTATATTGAATTAATTGATGAGTTGGATATTCGAAAGATAGAGATAAAAACTCCTTAATTTGAAGCGCGATACCATTTGAGCTTAGTCGTTTACATTTTGATGAACTTCTTTTTACTTTCAACAATGCATGGAAGAATGACTCGGGAAAAAACTTATGATTGCACCAACTACAAGAAAAGACTTCATGATAGTCAATATGGGCCCCCACCACCCATCAATGCATGGTGTTCTTCGACTGATTGTTACTCTCGATGGTGAAGATGTTATTGACTGTGAACCAATATTGGGTTATTTACATAGAGGGATGGAGAAAATTGCAGAAAATCGAACAATTATACAATATTTGCCTTATGTAACGCGTTGGGATTATTTAGCTACTATGTTCACAGAAGCAATAACCGTAAATGGACCCGAACAGCTAGGGAATATTCAAGTACCTAAAAGGGCTAGCTATATCAGAGTTATTATGTTGGAGTTGAGTCGTATCGCTTCCCATTTGTTATGGCTTGGCCCTTTTATGGCAGATATTGGGGCACAAACCCCCTTCTTCTATATTTTTCGAGAACGAGAATTGATATATGACCTATTCGAAGCTGCTACCGGGATGCGCATGATGCATAATTATTTTCGTATCGGAGGAGTCGCTGCTGATCTACCTCATGGCTGGATAGATAAATGTTTGGATTTTTGTGATTATTTTTTAACCGGAGTTGCTGAATATCAAAAGCTTATTACACGCAATCCCATTTTTTTAGAACGAGTTGAAGGCGTGGGCATTATTGGCGCAGCAGAAGCACTAAATTGGGGTTTATCAGGGCCAATGCTACGAGCTTCCGGAATACAATGGGATCTTCGTAAAGTTGATCGTTATGAGTGTTACGACGAGTTTGATTGGGAGATTCAATGGCAAAAAGAAGGGGATTCATTAGCTCGGTATTTAGTACGAATCAGTGAAATGACAGAATCCATAAAAATTATCCAACAGGCTCTGGAAGGAATTCCAGGGGGACCCTATGAGAATTTAGAAATCCGACGCTTTGATAGAATAAAAGACCCTGAGTGGAATGATTTTGACTATCGATTTATTAGTAAAAAACCTTCTCCAACTTTTGAATTGTCCAAGCAAGAACTTTATGTAAGAGTCGAAGCACCAAAAGGAGAATTGGGAATTTTTCTGATAGGAGATCGGAGTGTTTTTCCTTGGAGATGGAAAATTCGACCACCGGGTTTTATCAACTTGCAAATTCTTCCTCAGTTAGTTAAAAGAATGAAATTGGCTGATATTATGACGATACTAGGTAGCATAGATATCATTATGGGAGAAGTTGATCGTTGAAATGATAATTGATACAACAGAAATCCAAGCTATCAATTCTTTTTCCAGATTGGAATCCTTAAAAGAAGGCTATGGGATCATATGGATGCTTGTGCCTATTTTCACTCTTGTATTAGGAATCACACTAGGTGTACTAGTAATTGTTTGGCTAGAAAGAGAAATATCTGCAGGGATACAACAACGTATTGGACCCGAATACGCCGGGCCCTTGGGAATTCTTCAAGCTCTAGCAGATGGTACAAAACTACTTTTCAAAGAGAATCTTCTTCCATCTAGAGGAGATACTCGTTTATTCAGTATCGGTCCCTCGATAGCAGTCATATCCATTTTACTAAGTTATTCAGTAATTCCTTTTAGCTATCGCTTTATTCTAGCCGATCTTAGTATTGGTGTTTTTTTATGGATCTCCGTTTCAAGTCTTGCTCCCGTTGGACTTCTTATGTCGGGATATGGATCAAATAATAAATATTCCTTTTTAGGTGGATTAAGGGCTGCTGCTCAATCAATTAGTTATGAAATACCATTAACTCTATGTATATTATCAATATCTCTACGTGCGATTCGCTGAGACATAAAATTTCCCCTATTTCTTTTCTTTCTAGCAAGTTTTCTTTCTAGCAAGAAAGTTAAATGAGTTGAATATCTACTATTGTTTTTTTATTCATCATTGGGGTTGATGAACTAAACCGGATAGTTATATGAGTGAAATAAAACGGCTTCCAAATTTGCTGTTAAAGGAATTCAATCTCATTTCCTATGTACAAGAATTAAGTGAAAGTAAACATAAGCAGTCGAGACTGTTTACCCCAAGATTGGTTGATTAGTCATCATGGCTTGAAGCGGGTTCAAAAGATCAACTTTATGGGGTTTTTACTATCTATTACCATAGATGGATTACCCTACTGAGAGATTCCAAAAAATAAGTGGATGGTTAGGAAGACCAAGATACACAAAGGATTAGTAATGGAGATTCTGTAAATTATCCACCAGGATATTTCTTTATAGAAAAGTAATTCGAATTGGGGCTTTAAGTTGGTAGAAATGATTAAGAAGTATTCCCCGGGATTTCGATCCAGAGTATGTTCCTATCCACCGATTAAGTAAATAACTATCAAGAACGAAGAAATCTTTTACTTTGGGTAATGTCCCTTTTTCTGAGAAAGGAGAATAGGAACGAAATAAAATTGAAAGACTAGAATTGCAAAAAGAGATCTTTTTTTTTTATTCATAACTATTTCTATTTTATTTAGAAAAATACAATTCTTGTTATGTAATGCAATGTCTAATTCTTTTTCGTAATCGAAAATGATCGGTTGAAATATCTATGTGATATTCTTCTAAAAAGTCTTTTTTTTTTATTCAAGGCTAAAGTTATTAATCAACAAAGAAAAATCAAAATTCTTAAAAGATGAGATGAATTCAGAAGCACTTTTTATTATAAATCCAGCAGACAGAATTCCATTGGTCTAATTCTAGGCCTTAGGATAAGAGTTTGACTCTCTATCGATCCTACAAACACATCAAGATAAATAATCTTGAAAGGTCCTTAGATTTATTTTTGACCTATGAGGAGCCGTATGAGGTGAAAATCTCATGTACGGTTCTGTAATAGCGACGGGAACAGTGATGTTATCA